TACTTATGCAGGGTTTTGTTGTTTTTATAGTGTGGATTGTTTGTTTGTTTTAACGTTAATTTTCTTTTAAAAATGGATGTGTTATGTCTTGGGTTTTGTTATATTAAATGTTTGTTTAATGGGGTGTGTTTTTGTGTTGATGTATGTTTTAGGTGGTTTCTATATAAATGTTTTTGATCAAATATAAAATAATGATGAAATTTGTTAACGTTTGTTGATTTTAAAATAGGTGGAAAACAGAGGAAAGTTAAATGCAAACAAATGAATGATAAATGGTTTGTCAAATCTAGGGATTTTTAGTTATTTTTTTTGTTAAATTAACGAAACAAAAATTAACGATAAAAAAAAGTGATGGAAATTGACGATTTAGGTAACAATTCCTAGAAGTTGAAATAAGAAAAAATATGTCCGACGACCATTACACTATCTGCATACTCTATAGGTAGCTGGGGGACCCACCATGAATGGGGTTAAAGTGCATCAGTGTCAAGTTTGAGACGACCTTATCCACAAACCATGACATTTGGGACATTACGGGCGCCGTATGCTAGCCGGTCATGTGATGGACATGTCAAGAGGAAGATAACTCCTGCTACGCACTTTGAAGGGCATATTGAAGATACCCCAAAAAGAAAACAAGTGTAGGAGAGGTCGGATGCCGCGATAACGAGTTCAAATGAGGAGTATTCAACCGACCACTTGTACCTGTGGGGAGCAAGTAGGAAGGAATGGAGCAGGTTATGGCCCTGAAATAGGAACCAGAGGCGCAAAAGAGCAAGTTGGGCTAGGGTGTAGGGGGAAAGTATGGTCCTGAAGCTGGTAGCCGAAAGCAGCACCTACGTTGAGTAGCTCGGTTCTCGTGAGGATTACGATTAATAGATAACCAGGTACTCTGGCTTGTGTATACCTGAAGGCTGTTGGACAGGGATTTGAATCTAGGAGGTGGACTGAACTTCATGGGCTAGAACATTCAGTAATGGGATGGGACGTTCCTCGTTCATTAGGGTTAGACGGTGGGCATATGGTAACATCCTCGATCTGGGGCGACGCTTGTATGGTGTTGTTGAGGCAGGATCACTTGGGCTCTATGGTACCTGAAGTAGGTATGTGCCTAGAGGTGTACACACCCGTATTGGGCTGTTATGGGCGATGATATTTGAGTTTGGTTAGGAAGAGCATTACTAACTATGTGAGATATCCTACATTAACATGATGTCTGATGTGGACAATAATAGTATGCAAAGTAATACATACCCTATAATCACATAAAAATGTGAGGTGGGGGGGAAAGGGGGGGTAGGGGGGGGCAGGTTCCTATAGTTAAATTTAATAACAACGGCTTTTCAGGCCGTAGGTCTTGGGTAACAGTCCAAGTAGGAATTTATGATAAATTTTGTTTTATTTATGAGTTTATGTTTTGTTCTTGGTGGGTTGGCGGTTGCTTCTAACCCGTCTCCCTATTATGGGGTGGTGGGTTTAGTTTTGGCTTCTGTTGCGGGATGTGGGTGATTGGTAAGTTTGGGGGTGTCTTTCATGTCTTTGGTATTGGTAATGGTTTATCTGGGTGGAATGTTGGTGGTGTTTGTTTATTCGGTTTCGCTTGCGGCAGATCCTTATCCTGAGTCTTGGGTAGATTGGGGGGTTATTGGATATGGCTTAGGTATGGGGTTAGTTGTTGTTGTTGGGGCGGTTGTGGTTGGTTATTCTGAGGGGGTTGTGGGGGTGGGTACGGTGAATAATGTGGGATTTTCGTCGGCGCGTCTGGATTTTAGTGGGGTGGCTGTGTTTTACTCGTGGGGGGTCGGATTGTTTTTAATTGCTGGGTGAGGATTGTTACTGACTCTGTTTGTGGTAATGGAACTTGTGCGGGGATTGTCTCGGGGGGCAATTCGGGCAGTTTAGGGAATGTGTCAGAGAGTAGTTTAGTTGAAAATACCAGCTTTGGGAGCTGGTGAGAAAGGTTCGACTCCTTTCTTTCTGATATGGGGAAACTCTAAGAAGGGGTGTAGTCTTCAATCTTTGGTTTACAAGACCAATGTTTTCATAAACTATTAGAGTTGTTTAGGATTGGCTAGAGTTTTAGGAGTTTGTTTTCTAGTACGCTGGCGATGGGGAATAGGACTAGAATGATTGTGAAGTAAGTGAATGAGGCTACCTGTCCGATGATAATGAAGGGGTGTTCTACTGGTTGGCTTCCTACTCATGTTAGTACTAGTAGGTTGGCGACTAGGGTTCAGAATAGGATTTGTGACAGGGGTCGGAAAGTTATTGAGCGTTGTTTGGATTTGTGGAGGAGGGGGACTAGGAATAGGACTAGGACGGAAGCGGCTAGGGCTAGGACTCCTCCTAGTTTGTTTGGGATGGATCGGAGAATGGCGTATGCGAATAGGAAGTATCATTCTGGTTTGATGTGGGGCGGTGTGGCTAGGGGGTTGGCGGGCGTGAAATTTTCTGGGTCTCCTAGCAGGTTTGGGGAGAATAGTGCTAAAGCGACAAGTGGGATTAGTATTAGTACGAATCCTAGAATGTCTTTGATTGAGTAGTAAGGGTGGAATGGAATTTTGTCGCAATCTGACGGGATTCCTAGTGGGTTGTTTGATCCTGATTCGTGTAGAAAGGTTAAGTGGACCAGGGTCAGTCCGGCGATTACGAATGGTAGGAGGAAATGGAGGGCGAAGAATCGAGTCAATGTGGGATTGTCTACTGAGAATCCTCCTCAGGCTCATTCCACCAGGGTTTGCCCGATGTATGGAATTGCTGAGAATAGATTGGTGATTACTGTGGCCCCTCAGAATGATATTTGTCCTCATGGTAGGACGTATCCTACGAAGGCAGTTGCTATTAGGGCTAGTAGGAGGACGACTCCGACATTTCAGGTTTCTTTGTTTAGGTATGAACCGTAGTATAGTCCTCGTCCAATATGTAGGTAGATGCAAATGAAGAAGAAGGAAGCCCCGTTTGCGTGTAGGTTTCGGATTAGTCAGCCAAATTGGACGTTTCGGCATATGTGGGCTACGGAGTTGAAGGCTAAGGTGGTATCTGCTGTGTAGTGTATGGCTAGTAGTAGGCCTGTGACGATTTGTGTGATTAAGCAAATGCCTAGTAGGGATCCGAAGTTTCATCAGACTGAGATGTTTGATGGGGTTGGAAGGTCAATTAGGGAATTGTTGATTGTTTTTATTAGGGGGTGGTTTTTACGAAGGTTGAGGGCCATTAGAGTTCTGTATGTGGATACAATTATGATTAGGATTGATAGGGCGAATGCTCCTAGGTAGGCCTTGATTAGGCCTGTATGTAGGGAGGTGGCGGCTTTCGTTGCTATTAGTTGTAGGCTAGCTAGTCCTTCTGGTCCTATTAGTTTGTATCAGGAAAGATCTACTAGGTGGGAGGCAATTTTTTGGCCGCCGCCGAGGAGGCTTGTTGTGCTGAAGCGGTGAATTAGAGGGTTGAAGTATCCTAGGGCTGAGGAGAAGTTTGATATAGGGGTTTGTTTTGGTATGATTAGGATTTGGGTTATTTTTGATAATTCTATGGCTAATGCTATTCCTAGTGCTGTGACTACGATGGCGGTAATTTTGATGGATAGGGGTATGGTTGTTGGTGGGGTTTTGGTTGGTAAGATGTATGAGGTGATTAGGAACCCTGCTGTGATGCTCCCCAGTGCGAGTCGGGTGATTGGGGCTAGGATGGCCGGGTTGTTTTCGTTTACTGGTGCTAGTGGGGGGATTCGTGGGAACCCTGTTTGGACTGTGAGGGTTATTCGTAGGGTGTAGATTGCAGTGAAGGATGTCGCTAGGAGGGTTAGGGTTAAAGCTCATGTGTTTAGATATGATGTATTGAGGCTTTCGATGATCTGGTCTTTTGAGTAAAATCCTGCTAGGAATGGTATTCCTATTAGGGCTAGGTTGCCAATTGTTAGGCACGAGGTTGTAGTTGGTAGTATTTTTTGCAGACCGCCTATTTTTCGAATGTCTTGTTCACCATTTAGGCTGTGGATGATAGACCCAGAGCATAGGAATAGTATGGCTTTGAAGAATGCGTGGGTTGAGATGTGGAGGAAGGCTAGTTGGGGGAGGTTTAGTCCGATGGTTACTATTATTAGGCCTAGTTGGCTTGATGTAGAGAAGGCAATGATTTTTTTGATATCGTTCTGGGTTAGAGCACATATAGCTGCAAATAGGGTGGAAATGGCTCCAAGACATAGGCACAGAGATAGGGCCGTGGGGTTGTTGTTGAATAGTGGGTGGGTTCGGATTAATAGGAAGATTCCTGCTACTACTATTGTGCTGGAGTGTAGTAGGGCGGATACTGGGGTGGGTCCTTCTATGGCAGCTGGGAGTCATGGGTGTAAGCCAAATTGAGCGGATTTAGCTGCTGCGGCTAGGATTAGACCTAGTAGTGGGAGTGTTGGGGTTTGGTTTGGGAGTTGGATTTGGTGGATTTCTCAGGTATTTATGGTAGATGCCAGTCATGCTATGCATAGGATAAGCCCTACGTCCCCTGCTCGATTGTATAGTACGGCTTGTAGGGCGGCAGTATTGGCCTCTGCTCGACCTTGTCATCAACTGATCAGGAGGAAGGACATGATTCCGACTCCTTCCCATCCAATGAATAGCAAGAATAGGTTGTTTGAGATGATTAGGATGAGTATTGCAATTAGGAAGAATAGGAGGTAGGTGAAGAATTTGGTGATGTAGGGGTCTGAAGCTATGTATCATGATGCAAATTGGAGGATTGATCAGGATACGAATAGGGCGATTGGGAAGAATGTTAGGGAGTAGAAGTCTATTTTTAGGCTGATTGGGATTTTGAAGTTCATGATGAACTTTCATTCCCATAGGGAGATTAGGCTTTCTGTTCCTGAGTGGATGTGGATGGCTATAGGAATGAGGCTGATTAGGAATGAGGTTTTGACGGTGTTTGTGATGGTGGTTGTGGTGTTTTTTAGGTTGTTTGATAGTAATGGAAGGATGATTGGAGTTAGTAGGGTTGCTAGGGTTAGTAGTATGAATGTGTTCAGGACTAGTGGTTGGTCCATTACTTTCACTTGGATTTGCACCAAGATGGGTGGTTCCTAAGACCACTGGATTGCTGTTATCCTTTGAAAGTAAGGGGACTGAGGTTTTATGCTCAGGGGTGGGAATTAGCAGTTCCCATTGGTTTATCCTTCCCCTCGGTAAGTGAGAAGGGTTTAACTTCCATTCCTAGAATCACGGTCTAGTGTTTTGGTTGAAACTACACTTACATATGGGAGTGCCTGAGATTAGTTCAGGTTTCAGGATGAGCAGCATTATAGGGATTATGTGTAGGGCTATAAGTAGGTGTTCTCGGGTAGAGGAATTTTGGATTTGTGTGATGTGTGATGGTAGGGTTCCCCGTTGTGTTATGATGAGTATGTATAGGGTGTATGATGCGGTTAGTAGGATTGCGGCCCCTGTTAGGATTAGTGTTAGGGAGGATCAGTTGAATAGGGCGATTACGATGGTTAGTTCTGCTATGAGGTTGGTTGTTGGGGGTAGGGCCATGTTTGTGAGGTTGGCCAGGAGTCATCAGGTTGCTATTAGTGGTAGCAATGGCTGTAGTCCTCGGGTGAGTAGTAAGATTCGGCTGTGCGTTCGTTCGTAGTTTGTGTTGGCCAGGCAGAATAGTATTGAGGAGGTTAGGCCGTGAGAGATTATTATGATTATGGCTCCTGAAAATGCTCATTGGGTTTGGATTATAGTTGCGGCTACGACTAATCCTATGTGGCTTACAGAGGAGTAGGCAATTAATGATTTCAGGTCAATTTGTCGTAGGCAGATGGCGCTAGTTATTAGTGCCCCTCATAGTGCTAGGGTGATGAAGGGGTAGTGTAGATTGTTTAGTGAGGGGTTTACTAGGATGGTGATTCGTATGATGCCATATCCTCCTAGCTTTAGTAGTAGGGCGGCTAGCAGCATAGACCCAGCAATTGGTGCTTCTACGTGTGCTTTGGGTAGTCATAGGTGTAGGCCATATAGGGGGGCTTTTACTATGAAAGCTAGTAGTAGGGCTAAGCTGGATATTAGGTCAGTTCATGAGGTGGTTAGTGTTGGGTGTGATAGCTTTAGTAGGGGGAAATAGAGTGTGCCGGTTTGGTTGTGTAAGTGGAGGATGGTGATTAGTAGAGGGAGTGAGCTGGCTAGTGTGTAGAATAGTAGGTAGATTCCGGCATTTAATCGTTCTGGTTGGCTCCCTCATCGTGTAATTATGATTAAGGTTGGGATTAGGGTGGCTTCGAATGCAATGTAGAATAGTATAAGTTCTGAGGCTGAGAAGGCTAGTAGAATGAATGGTTGAACTGTAATTACTGTGGCAATGAATGCTCGTTTTCGGATAATTGGTTCTTGTTCTAGGTGGTTTTGGCTCGCTATGATTATAAGGGGTAGGAGTCAGCACGATAGAACGAGTAGGGGAGAGGAGATTTGGTCGATGGAGGTTCATGAAGTTAGGCCTTTGTTTGGGTAGTAGGTGGGAATTAGTCATTGGAGGCTAGCAGCGGCAATTAGTAGGCTGTGTGCTGTAGTGTTAGTTCATAGGTGTTTGTGGGGGGATAGAAGAGTCAGTGGTAGTAGTATGATAGTAGGGACGATAATTTTTAGCATTGTAGTAGGTTGAAGTTATGTAGATGGTCAGAGCCATGGGTTCGGGTGGAGGCGACTAGTAGTGATAGTCCTGTGCTTGCCTCGCAGGCAGAGAATGTTAGTATGAGAATTGGTAGGATGGTGAAGGATGATGCTTGGGTTTGGATAGGTCATATAGCCAGGGCTACATATATGGATAGTATTATGCCTTCCAGGCATAGTAGGGCTGAGATCAGGTGTGTTCGGTGGAAGGCTAGGCCTAGGCTGCTTAGGGTAAAGGCCGAGTAAAAGCTTAAGTGCATGAGGGACATAAAGAAAGTTATAGGGTGTGAGCTATAATTTGTTGAGTCGAAATCAACTGTCTTGGTTAGACTAACTTTCTGCTTATTCTGCTCATTCTAGTCCTCCTTGGGTTCATTCGTAGATTAGTCCTAGGGTAAGTAGGGCGATTAAGGTGGAGGCTCATGTTAGTGTGATGTCTGGGTTTTGTAGTTGGGTGGCTCATGGCAGGGGGAGTAGTAGGGCGATTTCTAGGTCGAATAGCAGGAATAGGATGGCTACTAGGAAGAATCGGATTGAGAATGGCAGCCGGGCGGATCCCAGTGGGTCAAAGCCGCATTCGTATGGGGATAGTTTTTCTGAGTCTGGGGCGGTTTGAGCTAGTCATAGGTTGAGAATGGTTAGGGCGATGCTTAGGGTTAGGGATAGGGTTAATATGAATAGGATTGTATTCATTACTCTTCTCTGGGCTTAAACCAGATTCTAAGGATTGGAAGTCGATTGTAATTTATATACTAGAAGAGTAGGATCCTCATCAGTAGATGGTAATATAGAGGAATAATCATACTACGTCTACGAAGTGTCAGTATCAGGCTGCTGCCTCGAAACCAAAGTGGTGGTTTGGTGTGAAGTGGAATTTGATTAGGCGTAAGAGGCATACTAGTAGGAATGTTGACCCGATGATGACATGTAGTCCGTGGAATCCAGTGGCAACAAAGAAGGTTGAGCCGTATACTCCGTCGGCGATGGAGAATGGGGCTTCGTAGTACTCTATGGATTGGAGGGCAGTGAAGTAGAATCCCAGTAGTACTGTTAGGGCGAGGGCTTGGATTGCTTGTATTCGTTTGGCTTCTATAATGCTGTGGTGAGCTCATGTGACGGTGACTCCTGAGGCTAGGAGGATAGCTGTGTTTAGGAGAGGGACGTCTATAGGGTTTAGTGGTTGGATCCCTACTGGGGGTCATTGACCTCCTAGTTGGTGGGTCGGAGCCAGGCTGGAGTGGAAGAATGCTCAGAAGAATCCTAGGAAGAAGAAGGCTTCTGAAGTAATGAATAGGACTATTCCGTATCGTAGACCTTTTTGGACTGTGGGTGTGTGGTGTCCTTGGAAAGTGCTTTCTCGCACAATGTCTCGTCATCATTGTAGTATTACTAGGGTTGTAGATGCTAGTCCGGTGATAAGTAGGTAGGGGGTGTCGTAGTGGAATCATGTGGCCAGGCCGGATGTAGTAAGGAGGGCGGCGGCGGCTCCGAGGATAGGTCATGGGCTGGGGTCGACTATATGGTAGGAGTGTGCTTGGTGAGCCATTGGTGGTTAGATGTTTTCTTGTAGGTACAGGCTTAGTAGAAGTACGAATACGTAAGCTTGAATTATAGCCACCGCTACTTCTAGGATTGTTAATAGTAGTAGGACTAGTAGTGTGAGGAGGGAGACTATAGGCATTGTCGAGATTAGAGCTACTGTGGCTGTAGAGATTAGTTGGATTAGTAGGTGTCCTGCTGTTAAATTGGCTGTTAGTCGAACCCCCAGGGCGAGTGGTCGGATTAATAGGCTGGTTGTTTCGATTAGGATTAGGGCTGGAATTAGGGGTGTGGGGGTACCTTCTGGCAGGAGGTGGCCTAGTGACGTTGATGGTTGGTTTCGTAGTCCTGTTAGTAGTGTGGCGAGTCATAGTGGGAAAGCTAGGGCTAGGTTTATAGATAGTTGGGTAGTTGGGGTGAATGTGTATGGTAGTAGGCCTAGAAGGTTGATTAGTAGGAGAAAGATTATCAGGGATGTAAGGATTAGTGCTCATTTGTGTCCGTCCTTGTTTAGGGGTGTTATTAGCTGTTTTGTTACTAGGTTAATGAACCATAGTTGTAGGGCTGACAGCCGGCTGGTGATTCATCGATTCCCTGGTGATGGGATTAAGAGGGCCGGGAATGTTATCGAGATTAGGATTAGGGGGATTCCTAGTAGTGATGGGCTTGAGAATTGGTCGAAGAAGCTTAGGTTCATGGTCAAGTTCAGGGGGTGGTGCTTGTGGTTATGGGCTCTTTACTAGAAGGGGGGTTTGGAGAGATGAATGTTAGGATTTTGGGTTGGATGATTGCGGAGTAGGTCAGTCATGAGATCAACATGATGAAGAATCATGGGTTTGGGTTGAGTTGAGGCATACCATTAAGGAGGATATTTATTCCCCTTTCTCTAGCTTAAAAGGCTAGCGCTGTTTCATAGCTTCTTAATGATTAGGATGATATTAGGGAAGATCAGCTTTCGAAATTGGCGAGTGGGGCGGATTCCACTACAATTGGTATGAAGCTGTGGTTGGCTCCGCAGATTTCTGAGCATTGTCCGTAGAATACTCCGGGTCGAGAGGCGACAAATGAGGTTTGGTTGAGGCGTCCTGGGATTGCGTCGGTTTTTACTCCCAGGCTTGGGACAGCTCAGGAGTGCAGAACATCGTCGGCAGTTACAATGACTCGAACTGGTGATTCTATTGGGACAACCACTCGGTGGTCTACTTCGAGCAGTCGGAAGTGTCCTAGTGGTAGGTCGGTGGTTGGTGTTATGTAGGAGTCGAATGTAAGGTCTTTGAAGTCTGTGTATTCGTAGGATCAGTATCACTGATGTCCGATGGCTTTTAGGGTGAGATCGGGTTCATTGATTTCGTCCATCATGTATAGGATTTTTAGGGATGGTAGGGCTAGCAGGATCAGTACGATAGCAGGAAGAATTGTTCATACAAGTTCGATTTCTTGTGCGTCTACTGTACTTGATGATAGCTTTTCGGTGAGTATTAGGGTTAACAGGTATAAGACTAGGCTGCAGATAGCTAGAGCAGTCATTATGGCGTGATCGTGGAATTGTACTAGTTCTTCTATGATAGGGGATGAAGCGTCTTGGAAACCGAATTGTGCGTGGTTGGCCATGTTTGGATGTTGAGACGTGCTGGGCTTTCACCTGCAATTTAGTCTTGACAAGGCTATGTAATTGTTTTACTAACGTCTCTGGATAAGAAAGAAGCATAAGTGGTGTATATGCGGTTGGCTTGAAACCAACATATGAGGGTTCGACTCCTTCCTTTCTTGGACTTGTACGAAGGCTGGTTCTTCAAAGGTATGATATGGGGGTGGGCAGCCGTGGATTCATTCTACGTTTGTGCTGACTAGTTCTGGTTGTAGCACTTTACGTTTAGATGCTAGGGCTTCTCAGATGATGAATACTAGTATGATTACGGCTGTTAGGGAGATTAGTGATCCTACTGAGGAAATTGTATTTCATAGTGTGTAGGCATCTGGGTAGTCTGAGTATCGTCGTGGCATACCTGCCAGTCCTAGGAAGTGTTGTGGGAAGAAAGTTAGGTTTACTCCTACAAATATTACTCCAAAGTGGATTTTGGCTCATGTTGAGTGGAGGGTATATCCGGTGAATAGGGGAAATCAGTGGGTGAATCCTGCCAGGATTGCGAAGACTGCTCCTATTGATAGTACGTAGTGGAAGTGAGCTACCACGTAGTAGGTGTCGTGCAGGGCAATGTCTAGTGAAGAGTTTGCTAGGACAATCCCTGTTAGTCCTCCGATAGTGAAGAGGAAGATAAAACCTAGAGCTCAAAGTATTGGAGGGTCCCATTTAATAGTACCTCCGTGTAGGGTTGCTAGTCAGCTAAACACTTTGATGCCGGTTGGGATAGCAATGATTATGGTAGCGGATGTAAAGTATGCTCGGGTATCTACGTCTATTCCTACTGTGAACATATGGTGAGCTCACACGATAAATCCTAGGAATCCGATTGATAGTATGGCTCATACTATACCCATGTACCCAAAAGGTTCCTTTTTTCCAGCATAGTAGGTTACTACGTGGGAGATGATTCCAAACCCTGGTAAAATTAGGATGTATACTTCTGGATGGCCGAAGAATCAGAATAAGTGCTGATATAATACTGGATCACCTCCCCCTGCTGGGTCGAAGAATGTAGTGTTTAAGTTTCGGTCTGTGAGTAGTATAGTGATACCTGCGGCTAGAACTGGTAGGGAAAGAAGAAGTAGCACTGCAGTGATTAGGACGGATCAAACGAATAGTGGGGTTTGGTATTGTGATAGGGCTGGTGGTTTTATATTAATTGCTGTTGTGATGAAGTTGATGGCTCCAAGGATTGAGGAGATTCCTGCTAGATGTAGTGAGAAAATAGCTAGGTCTACTGAAGCTCCAGCATGGGCTAGGTTTCCAGCTAATGGGGGGTAAACAGTTCAGCCTGTTCCTGCTCCTGCTTCTACTGTGGATGAGGCTAGGAGGAGTAGGAATGATGGGGGTAGGAGTCAAAAGCTTATGTTGTTTATTCGTGGGAATGCTATGTCTGGGGCACCAATCATTAGGGGGACTAGTCAGTTTCCAAATCCTCCGATTATGATTGGCATTACCATGAAGAAAATTATTACGAAGGCGTGGGCTGTAACTACTACATTGTAGATCTGATCGTCTCCTAGTAGAGCTCCTGGTTGACCAAGTTCTGCCCGGATGATGAGGCTTAGGGCGGTACCGACTATTCCGGCTCATGCGCCGAAGATCAGGTACAGAGTGCCAATGTCTTTGTGGTTGGTTGAGAATAATCATCGGTTAACGGATGTCACAGGTAAGATGGCTGAGTGTTAAAGCGTTAGGCTGTAGTCCTTTTTACAGAGGTTCAATTCCTCTTCTTATCGACTCTGTAGTGAAGTTCATAGTGAGTTGCAAGCTCATTGATGTACACTAGCTGTGTGCCAGGGTCTGTAGATAGAAGCCTGTTGGATTGGGCATATAGCTGTTAACTATAGTATCATGGGATCGAAGCCCATCTGTCTAGGGGTTTACAGAAAGTCCTAGCTTAATTAGAGCGTCTGAGTTGCATTCAGAAGATGCAGGATAAAGTCCTGCGGATTTTAGCAGAAACTAAGAGGGTTTAACTCTTGTTTAAGGCTTTGAAGGCCTTCGGTTTAGGTGATCCTAAGTTTCTTAGATAGTGGTGAGAATTATTGGGGAAGCTGGTAGAAGCATAATGGATATAGTGGTTAGGACAGCGATTGAGGTGCTAACCGGCTTGTTGGTGTGTCATTGTTTTATGTGGTTTGTGGTGTGAGGGGGAAGGGTAATTGTTGCACAGTACGCTAGGCGTAGATAGAAGAATAGTCCTAGTAGGGACAGTAATGAAATTATTGCTGCCGCCGGGGCCATGCTTTGTTTGGTTAGCTCTTGGATGATGAGTCATTTTGGGAGGAATCCTGTTAGTGGGGGGAGGCCGGCTAGTGAAAGTAGAGTTAGTAGGAGGATTGCATTTAATGATGGTGTTTTCGTTCATGTAGTTATTAGGGTTGATAGTTTTAGGGCTTTTATTTGATTTAGAGTTAGGAATACTGCTGTTGTTATTAGAGTGTATAAGAGGAAGTTGAATAGGGCTAGTTTCGGGCTATATGAGATAATGATAGTCATTCATCCTAGGTGGGAGATGGAGGAGAAGGCTATGATTTTTCGTACTTGTGTTTGGTTTAAGCCCATTCATCCTCCGATGGCTGCGGAAAGGATGGCTATTGTGACTAGCATGGTTGTGTTTAGTGATTGTGAGGTTAGGAGGAACAGGGTTATTGGTGGGAGTTTCATGGCTGTTGACAGGAGGAGTCCTGTTGTTAGTGAAGAGCCTTGAAGTACTTCTGGGAATCAAAAGTGGAATGGCACTAGTCCGAGTTTTATTGAGATGGCGGCTGTTATGATTAAGCACGCTGTTGGGTTGGTCAGTTGAGTGATGTCCCACTGCCCGTTGTGCCATGCATTGGTCATGCTTGAAAATAGTACCAGTGCTGAGGCAGTTGCTTGAACCAGGAAGTACTTGGTTGCAGCTTCGATGGCCCGGGGGTGGTGAGATTTTGAGATTAGGGGTAAGACAGCTAATGTGTTGATTTCGAGTCCGGCTCAGGCCAATACTCAGTGGTTGCTTGAGATTGTAATAGTTGTTCCCAGCAATAGGCTAGTGATGAAAATTGGTTTTGCTTGGGGGTTCATTAGTAGGGGAAGGGGTTTAACCATCATTTTCGGGGTATGGGCCCGATAGCTTGCTTAGCTGACCCTACTAGGAAATAATATAAAGGAAGTATGAAGGGTTTTGATCCCTTATGTGCAGGTTCGATTCCTGCTTTTCTAAAGTGTGAGGAAATGGGAGGACTGATGCACCTCCATGTTCACTTTATCACAGTGACCCTTTAGAGATTCAGGCACATTTCCTTGGTGGTCTCAGGTATGGTGGCAGGCCTGCGTAGCAAATGGGCATGCTAGTGTGTCACAGGCATAGGGCCAATGTGAGGGGCAGGAAGTTTTTTCATAGTAGGTGCATCAGTTGGTCATATCGAAATCGTGGGTAGGAAGCACGGATTCATAGGAATCCAGCAGATAAGAGTAATGTTTTTGTAGCTAAGATTATGGGGAATAGTTCTTGTGGCGGGTTGAATAGGCTTGGATTAAAGAATAAGATGGCAGTTAGGGTGTTTATGAGTATGATGTTGGCGTACTCGGCTAGGAAAAATAGGGCGAATGGCCCTGCTGAGTACTCTACGTTGAATCCTGATACTAGTTCTGACTCCCCCTCGGTTAGATCGAATGGGGCCCGGTTTGTTTCGGCAAGTGTAGAGACATATCATATTATAGCTAGTGGTCAGCATGAGAAGATCAGGTATAGGGGTTCTTGGGTGGTTGCTAAGGTGCCTAGGGTGTAGCTACCGCTTAGCAGGATAATGGATAGTAGAATGATTGCTAGGGTTACTTCATATGAAATGGTTTGGGCTACTGCTCGTAAAGCGCCAATTAAGGCGTACTTTGAGTTAGATGCCCATCCAGATCATAAGATTGAATATACTGCTAGGCTTGATATGGCCAGTAAGAATAGAATGCCTAGGTTTAGGTCCGCTAGGGGGAAGGGGATTGGTAGGGGGGTTCAGATTGAGATTGCTAGTAGGAGAGCTAGCATGGGGGTTGTAATAAATAGAATCGGGGAGGATGTTGATGGGCGGATGGGTTCCTTGATGAATAGTTTTACCCCGTCGGCCAGTGGTTGTAGAACTCCAAATGGTCCTACAATGTTGGGTCCCTTCCGACCTTGTATATAGCTTAAGATTTTTCGTTCTACTAGTGTCAGGAAGGCTACGGCAATTAGAATGGGGATGGCGTAGGAGAGGGTTATAATGAGGTTAGTTAGGGTTGGGTGGTTGGCCATTAGTATTGGTAAGCTAGGGAGAGGATTTGAACCTCTGATCTAAAGGACTTAAGCCTTTTGCATTTTCCGAGCTCTGCCACGCTAGCTTGTCCTTTTCTAGGACGTGGTTAGGTGTGATAGCCTTTTGTAATTTAGTTGGATTCATTACTTAAGGCGAAGGCTTGCTTGTAGTATTGGCCTCACTTCTCCTATCCTTTCGTACTGGGAGGAGTTCATCATAGATAGAAACCGACCTGGATTGCTCCGGTCTGAACTCAGATCACGTAGGACTTTAATCGTTGAACAAACGAACCCTTAGTAGCGGCTGCACCACTAGGATGTCCTGATCCAACATCGAGGTCGTAAACCCCCTCGTCGATACGGACTCTCGGAGGAGATTGCGCTGTTATCCCTGGGGTAGCTTGGTCCATTGATCAATTATATTGGGTCTGGGTGCTATTAGCACGTTGAGGGGTTGCTCTTGGTCTAGATGTTTGGTCTAATCTTTGGAGGATCTGTTTTTCTCCAAGGTCGCCCCAACCGAAAAATGCAGACCAGCACCTTATAGGTTCGTGTACCCAGTGGGTGTTGATGTGTTTAAGGGTGGTTGCTGATTTTGAAGTTCCACAGGGTCTTCTCGTCTTATGTGTTTATCCCTGCTTTTGCACAGGGAGATCAATTTCACCGATCGCCTGTAAGAGACAGTTAAGACCTCGTTTAGCCATTCATACAGGCCTCAATTTACGAGGCAATTGATTGCGCTACCTTTGCACGGTTAGGATACCGCGGCCGTTTAACACTAGGTCACTGGGCAGGCATCACCTTCAATACTTGTTTTTGGTTGGCTGAAGGCTATGTTTTTGGTAAACAGTCGGGCCTTGACGGGTTTGCCTAGTTCCTTTTACAGGTTTGAATCTTTCTTAATGGACGCTCCTCTGTCGGGTTAACAATATGCCTGATACTCTGCTTGTTTTATTTGTCGTATCTTGGTGATTTGTTAATAATGTACAGATGTAAGCTTGCGTCGAAGAGGGAGGACCCTGGTTACTCATTCTAGCATTAATTCTCCTATTTAAGTATAGGTTAGCCTGTTAATGATGAGGGAGTCATAATGTTCTTATATTTTTAGGTGTAGAGCTTTGACGCACTCTTTGTTGATGGCTGCTTTAGGGCCCACAATTCCTTTTTGGTAGTAATGATTTATCCGCTCGTAGAGATTGTATTCTTTTTTAAAGGAGCTGTACCTCCTTTAAATTGCCCTTAATTCGCTTCATTAGGGTTTTGTGAGTTTTCCTTGGAGAAGAATTAAGAGTGAACTTAGATTCGTTTCACAGGCAACCAGCTATCACCCAGCTCGATTGGCTTTTCACCTCTACTAACAAGTCATCCCACTCTTTTGCAACAGAGACGGGTTCGCTCAGATAATAGCTGCTCGTAAGTAGCTCGCTTGGGTTTCGGGATGGCAAACTTAAATTCATTTTGCTTGGCTTATTCTTGCTAGACCATGATGCAAAAGGTACAAGGGTTGATCTTTGCTGTTTATAGCTTAGTTTGTTTCATTATTATTTCATCTTTCCCTTACGGTACGTGATCTCTATCGCTCCAATAGGTGTCTTTTCTATCGCCTATACTAAGACTAGTAAATGCTTTAGTTTGGTGTTGTGAAGTAGCTTTGTTATTCCAGGTCAATGTATGTTGGGCTAGAATTTGGCATCAAGACGATCTGGTTTTATCAGACATCTTCCAGGTGTAAGCTGGGTGCTTTGTGTTAAAGCTACGTCTTGGTGTCCTAAGTGCACCTTCCGGTACACTTACCTTGTTACGACTTGCCTCGTCTTTCGCTTAATGGCTTATTAATTTATGGGGGGAAAAGAAAGCTTTCGAGGAGGGTGACGGGCGGTATGTACGTGTTCCAGAGCCGGCTTAAAGAGGGCTTGATTATCCCACTTTACTGCTAAATCCGCCTTCTAAGGGCGATTTCACACCCTTTTGCCGTAATGCTCTAATTTAGAGAATGTAGCCCATTGCTTCCATTCCATAGGCTATACCTTGACCTGTCTTGTTAGTGGTGTATGACTATTGCGCTCACTGTTTCACCATCAGTGGGGGTGGGCTGGCGACGGCGGTATATAGGCTGATGCTGCGAGAAATGGTTAGGTGTATCGTGGATCATCGATTACAGAACAGGCTCCTCTAGGTGGGTTTGGAACACCGCCAAGTCCTTAGAGTTTTAAGCGTTTGTGCTCGTAGTTCTCGGGCGGGCGCTTAGGTAGTATAAAGCACCAAGATTTAGGGCCAGGCATAGTGGGGTATCTAATCCCAGTTTGGGCCCTGGCTTTCGTGGATTTCAATTAATCGTTGGTCTAAGATCTTCTTTGGTAGGTGGTTTTTGTTGGCATCTTGTGCTTATTACAGCTCAGTTGCTTTTCTATCTTAGTTACTTGGATATCATGTAACCACGCTTTACGCCGTTATAAAGTTGATTTGGGCCTCCTGTATGACCGCGGTGGCTGGCACAGGATTTACCGTCCCTTAATTGCTATGACTAAGTCAAGTTTACACTCATTGCTTAATATTAACTACTGCTGAGTACCCGTGGGGGTGTGGCAAGTGCAAGGCGTTTTGGGCTACCCTTTGGTGGGGGTGTGCCTGATACCCGCTCCTATTGACTTGGTTTAAAGGTGCCTAGGGCATCTACACTGGGGCGCGGATACTTGCATGTATATGTCTAGCAAAAACCAACAGTAAGGTTAGGACTAAGTCTTTTGTCCATGGGTGTTTGTAGCAGCCATCTTGACATCTTCAGTGTCATGCTTTGTTGTAAGCTACATGGAC